GTACCAGTTGTGTCCGAAACGGCGTTAATGTTAATAAGGCATCAACGGGCATTTCCAGATATATTACTCAAAAGAATCGACACAATACGCCTAATCGATTGGAATTGCGAAAATTCTGTCCCTATTGTCACAAACATACGATTCATGGGGAGATAAAAAAATAAATCGAACCGAGCATCTGTGCGTCACTCTTCAAAGGAAGGGGAAAAATGACATTATATATTATATATACATAACATATTGAAATATAAACAAACCAAATCCTATTTCTTAATTCTAATTCATTTTAGATCCGACCGAAATAGGATATTCGGGATAAGGAATAAACTAAACAAACCATGGATAAATCCAAGCGACCTTTTCTTAAATCCAAGCGATCTTTTCGTAGGCGTTTGCCCCCGATCCAATCGGGGGATCGAATTGATTATAGAAACATGAGTTTAATTAGTCGATTTATTAGTGAACAAGGAAAAATATTATCTAGACGAGTGAATAGATTAACCTTGAAACAACAACGATTAATTACTATTGCTATAAAACAAGCTCGTATTTTATCTTCGTTACCTTTTCTTAATAATGAGAAACAATTTGAAAGAACCGAGTCGACCGCTAGAACTACTGGTCTTAAAACCAGAAATAAATAGGCTTACTCTTTCTTCAATTGAGTTAAAATTCAATTCCAATCCGAACCTCAAAAGCGGATTGATGTTTTGTTCGAAAAATATGCGAATCCAGATTTGATTGTCGTGTCGTAAGAAAAAAAAGAATCGGGAAAAAAGAATAAATCTTTATTTTATTGAACGTGTTCATTCATTTTGACTACTTTAATCATATTTTATCATATTCATTTCTACTCTACCTCCCGGAGTTCATTCTCCGGGGAACTCTGTTTAAACTATTCCGGTGAATTCCGCCCAATCTACTTATTTTATGATCTCATTGGAAATCATATAAAGACAATTCCTATTTAATATAGCGACTTGTGCAAGTATTTTACGATTAAGAAGCAACTGTCTCTTGTACAGATCGTGTATTAATCTACTATAACTATAAGAGACCCCCCCTTCACGAATTCCTGCGTTTATCCGAGTGATCCACAAACGACGAAAATTTCTCTTTTGCCTATCTCTATCCCTATTAGCCGAAACCAAAGCTTTTATTTTCTGTTGAGTAATAGTTCGAGTAAGTCTTGAATGAGCCCCCCGAAAGCTTGATGCAAATAAACGAATTTTTGTTCTACGTCTCCGAGCTATATATCCTCGCTTAATTCTGGTCATTGAATAATTGAAACTTTGACGAATAACTAATTGATTTCCTTTCTTTCAGTTATTCTTTTCCCCCTTCCTAGCCTATTAATAACAAAACGGATTTTTCCAATGTATAAAATAAAAATTCCAATGGCTTTGGCTACTATAACCTTCCCGACCACGATTTTTTCTAGGCATTTCACCTAGAAATAATCAATTGTATCCTACTAGGTATCAAAAACATAGTAAATAAATAAAGTAGTAAATATAAATGGATAAAGAAATAGTGGGTTCCATCGTTTCTATGGTTCCTTCTTAAACGGTGAGGCCTTCTCTATACACCGGAGCCCCTTACTTGATTTAATCAATGTTATTGGTAACTTGTACAGTTCACACTCTTTGGCTCTACCCATGAATTATCCAGTAATAGGTCTTTCACAATGAGATCTACCTATACAGTAACGGTATTTAATTCTAAAAGTTAGCGGGGTAGCTGACCCTGTGAGTCCGTTATTGCAAGAGTGGGAACCTAATCTTTCTGTTTTTTAAATTTTAAATAGGATTTTCCCCGCTTAATGAATAACCATTTGTTACCAATGGGGAATTGCTTTTCATTTAAAATAGAGGTGATTGGATTTGCACCAACGGAAACCATAAATTTCATACACAATAGAGGGATACGATAGATTTTTTATTTTTTTTAGATAGCGAATGGAGTTCTTCCAGTCTATCCTATTCATCGGTACTGATCGTTGTTACTGGAAAATTGGTTTTCTTTCCTTTGTCCCAGCCCATGATCTGAACGAGTCGCACATACACCCTAGTACATGTTCCTCGGCGCTGAGGGCATCCCCGAAGAGCAGGGGATTTTGTGACATTTCTGATTGGCTGTCTTGTATTTCTAATAAGTTGTTTAATGGTTGGCATGTTGAATCATATACATAATGGGCTGGTTTAGATCGATCCTAACCGGATGATTATGAATTACTTCTTTTGAATAGAATATTTTTTGAATAGAATATTAAACCCGGCAAGAAAATCAAATCTTAAATCGCGGATTTGTGTGAAATCCGTGTTATTTTCATTCAACCGCTACAAGATCAACGATTCCATAAGCTTGGGCTTCTGTTGCTGACATAAAAACATCCCTCTCCATGTCTTCAGATACAACCCATAGGGGTTTGCCCGTTCTTTGTACATAAACCCTTGTGAGGGTTTCACGCAGTTTCAGCAGTTCTTCCGCTTCCAGGATA